GTTATTGAGATTCCTAGGCAAGGCGGATTAATATTTAGGAATAGATATTACCTCTCTTTTTAACCTTTCAAATTCAAAAAAAAAAAAATAAAATCAAATTCAAATGATTGAAGTCTTTCTATTTGGAATCGTCTTAGGTCTAATTCCTATTACTTTGGCTGGATTATTCGTAACCGCCTATTTACAATACAGACGTGGTGATCAGTTGGACCTTTGATTAATTAACATCTCTTTTTTTAACTGACCCCTCCCTTCTTTAATTTAATCCGAGGGGGAGGTCAGGGTCAAATTCAGATTGCTGTTCAATTATTTCAGTTCAGTGTGTATGGTTTTAGATCTAAGACGACAAGAGCGGAATCACGCTCTGTAGGATTTGAACCTACGACATTGGGTTTTGGAGACCCACGTTCTACCGAACTGAACTAAGAGCGCTTTCTTATCACAACGAAAAAGGCTGGAAATAAGGAGATTCTCTTTTTTTACCCCAACAATTCTTGTATGTGTATACTATCATATATCATAAAATAGAAATTTATGTATGTCAAAATGAAATCGATCGAAAAAAAAAAAAAAAAGATCTCGCGTTACTGCTGCTCTGAGCGGTAATTGGTAGGGATGACAGGATTTGAACCCGTGACATTTTGTACCCAAAACAAACGCGCTACCAAGCTGCGCTACATCCCTTTCAATTGGCCTACAATATCATTGTAAAGAATCCCTGTCTTGTTTTCCACATCCTTATTTTTTATTCCCTCTAGTGATATGCAAAATGGATCTTGCCTTTTCTTGTTTTTGGTCTCATATCATATACCATATAATAATAATTTATTATTATTATTATTTTTCTTGGGAATTCGCAGGTGTAAAGTGACCCATTTTCTGTTTTAAGAAAAAAAAAAAAAAGAAAATCAAATCTTATATACCGAATCATTGCGCATTTCAATTTGAATTAGGGATTCCGCGCACAAATACAAGTGGGCCTTTAACTACATATACATCTCTTACCATAATATATTCCAATAGGGAATACAAAAACAAAAAAGAAGGAGGATTTTCAATGCGAGATCTAAAAACATATCTTTCCGTGGCACCGGTACTAAGTACTCTATGGTTCGGGTCTTTAGCAGGGTTATTGATAGAAATCAACCGTTTATTCCCCGACGCATTGACATTTCCTTTTTTTTCATTCTAGTTATTGAACTGGAACGGGGTGAAGAAGATTCGAGCTAGAATCAAATATTTGTGACTAATCTCTCTTTCCCCTCTTTTCGTTTTTTTGTTTTACAATTAGAAAGAAGGAAAGCGAAAGAAAAAAGGTGGCTTCAACCTCAGCGAAACCCGGGTTCAGGCTCCGATTAAATTAATTATTAATTATCCAGTTAAAAGCAAATAGACAGGTAAAAGAAAACGGAAATCGAAATATGGCTAGGGTAAGAGTATCCTCCACTACAAGATCCTTAAATGAAATACTGGACTGCGATTTAGCAATATAGTTAGAAATTCTTGTATTACTTATTATTTTTTATTTTTATTTCCTATTTATTTACTATATTGATTGCAATAAAATCTTTATTTCATAAGTTTTTTTTGAGTGGTTAGCAACTTCTATTTTTTTGTCCCGTGCTTCTTATTCGTTGCGGGTCGGAAAATAGAAAAGTTGGGTGAATCAAAAACCCCAAGGAGGTTCATGGCCAAGGGTAAAGAGGTCCGAGTAAGGGTTATTTTGGAATGTACTAGTTGTGTTCGAAACGGTGTTAATAAGGAATCAAGGGGTATTTCCAGATATATTACTCAAAAGAATCGACACAATACACCCAGTCGATTGGAATTGAGAAAATTCTGTCCCTATTGTTACAAGCATAGACTTCATGGGGAGATAAAAAAATAGATAGAGTCAAGCCGCGTGCTTTTGTGTCACCCTTCCAAGGGACATGAAAAACTAATCTAGATATATATCTAGATTATTTCATATATTTTAATAAAAACAAATAAATAAATCTAGACAAACCAAATCCTATAATTGATTCTATAAATCATTTTTTGATTTCATCGAAATGGTATTTTAGGGATAAGGAATAAACAAATTATGGATAAAACCAAGCGACTCTTTCTTAAATCCAAGCGATCTTTTCGTAGGCGTTTGCCCCCGATCCAATCGGGGGATCGAATTGATTATAGAAACATGACTTTAATTAGTCGATTTCTTAGTGAACAAGGAAAAATATTATCTAGACGGGTGAATAGATTGACCTTAAAAGAACAACGATTAATTACTATTGCTATAAAACAAGCTCGTATTTTATCTTCGTTACCTTTTCTTAATAATGAGAAACAATTTGAAAGAAGTGGGTTGACCGCTAGACCTCCCGGTCTTAGAACCAGAAAAAAATAGGCTTACTCTTCAATTAAATAAAAATTCCAATCCGAACTCAAACACAGATGGATGTTTTGTTCAAAAAATCTGTGAAGCAGCCGTGCCGTAAGAAAAAAAAAAAAGAATTGGGAAAGAAGAATAAAATCAATCTTTTTTTTATTGAGCGTGTTCGCTCATTTTGACGACTTTATCATATTATTTCTACTCTACCTTCCTCTTACTGGAGTTCATTCTCCAGAGAACTCCGTTTAAAAATTATAATGGATTCCTTCCAATTTCCTTATTTTATAATCTCATTGGAAATCATATAAAGACAAGTCCTATTTGATATAGCTATTTGTGCAAGTATCTTACGATTAAGAACCAACTGCGCCTTATACAGATTGTATATTAATCTACTATAACTATAGGATACCTTATTTCCGCGAATTACTGCATTTATTCGGGTGATCCACAAACGACGAAAATCTCTTTTTTTCCTATCTCTATCGCGATGAGCCGAAACCAAAGCTCTTATTTTCTGTTGAGTAATTGTTCGGCTAAGTCGTGAATGAGCCCCGCGAAAGCTTGATACAAATAAACGCATTTTTGTTCTACGTCTCCGAGCTATATATCCTCGTCTAATTCTGGTCATTGAATAAATGAAACTTTGATGAATAACTAATTGATTTCCTTTCTTTCAGTTATTCTTTTCCCCTTTCCTAGTCTATTAATAACAAAACGGACTCTTCCAATTTATAAAATCAAAATTCCAATGGCTTTTGCTACTCTAACCTTCCCGACCACGCTTTTACCTTTTGTCGAGGCATTGGAAAGAAAATAGTAAAAAAAAAACGAAAGTAGTAAATAGATAAAGAAATTGTGGGTTCCGTCGTCTCTATGATTACTTCTTAAACGGTGAGGCCCTCTCTATACACCGGAGCCACTTCCTTCATTTAATCAATTCTATTGGTAACTTGTACAGTTACCACTCTTCGGCTCTACCCATGAATTTTATAGTAATAGGTCTTTCATAACGAGATAGACCTTATACAGTAACGGTATTTAATTATGAAGATTGGTGGGGTAGCTGACCTTGTTAGTCCGTTCTTGCAAGAGTAGAAAGATAATCTTTCTGCTTTTTTATAGTATTTCCCCCGCTTAATGGATAACTATTTGTTACCAATGGGGAATTCTTTCTCACCTTAAATTAATTGCAAATTGAGGTGGTGGAATTTGCGCCAGTGGAAACCATAAATTTCATACACAATAGAAAGATATGATAGATCGATCTTTTTTTAGATAGTGAATGGAGTTCTTCTTCTTCTATTCTATCCGATTCACAGGTACTGATCATTGATACTTAAAAAAGGGTTTCTTTCTTTTGGTTTGTCTCAGCCCATGATTGAAACGAGTCGCACATACACCCTTGTACATGTTCCTCGGCGCTGAGGACATCCCCGCAGAGCGGGGGATTTGGTAACATTTCTGATTGGCTGTCTTGGGTTTCTAATAAGTTGTTTAATAGTTGGCATGCTGAATTATCCATTATGGGCTGGTTTAGATCGATCCTAACCGGATGATTATGAATTTCTTCTGTTTAATAGAATATTAAACCCTTAAGAAGTGACTGCTATGTTTTATCCAACCGCTACAAGATCAACAAGGCCATGAGCTTGGGCTTCTGTTGCTGACATAAAAGTATCCCTTTCCATGTCTTCGGATACAACCCATAAGGGCTTGCCCGATCTTTGTACATAAACCATTGTAAGGATTTCGCGCAGTCTCAGTAGTTCTTCCGTATCCAGGATAAATTCTCCCGTTTGTGCCCCATAAAAAGCGCCAATAGGTTGATGGATCATGACCCTGATGATATATTATAACATAATAAAAGGTTCCTCTATCTCGCACGATTCGGCGAGGGGAAGAGATAAAGAAAAAGATTGAATTGAACAACCGTACGGGCACTTTTTCGCATTGCATACGGCTCGCCAATGGAATTTGCTTTTTACCCTTCATCAAACAAGGATAAAAAGGGGGTTCTATTATACCCAGATGGGTAAATGACCCAATTACCACCCTTCTTTTTTTTTGAGGAGTTCAAAAATACTATGATGGCTCCGTTGCTTTATATATTTATTTCTTTTGTGATTCAGCAATCCCAAAGTTTCTTTTTTTTTTTTTTTTTTTCAAATCAAAATAAAAAAAGAAATAAATCAAAAATAATCTTCTTTTTTTTATTTTCGTACTCTTTCATACCATAAATCTTGTGAATTGTTAATTGTTAAGAACCTTCCGGTGTGAAAAAGGTGTGTGGCGCTGCAATAGGCCTCCGATAGGTAAGATAAACTCGGAATACCCCTTCTTTATCTCATACTACTGCTTCGATACATAATCAAATATTTTGAAAAAAAAAAAAAAACACTAACAATTTTCATATCGAATTCGAAGTGCCATGCTATTATTACTTAATATTAAGAATTCATATGGCGAAGGCATAGTCTTCTTTTTTCTCTCAAATAAAAAACTCATTGGCGCCAAGCGTGAGGGAATGCTAGACGTTTGGTACTTGCTCCGGCGGCCAGGAGAAAAGACCCCATGGAGGCGGCCAATCCCATGCATATTGTCTGTACATCGGGTCGCACAAATTGCATAGTATCATAAATTGCTATCCCGGGTATTACCCAGCCGCCAGGAGAGTTGATAAATAAATACAAATCCTTGGTCTCGTTCTCTATACTGAGATATACCATAATACCAATAAGTTGATTCGAGATATCGCTCTCAACCATTTGACCTAAAAAAAGTAATCTTTCTCGATAAAGTCGGTTGATTAGGATAAAACAGTATCCCTTCGGAGCCGTACAGGCATCTTTTGATGCATACGGTTCAACAAAACTTGCGAAAAACGAATCAATGTGTAGCTCCTAGCCCCTTTCCTTTCTTTTTTCCTCGCTTCTATCGAGGGGCTTTTCTTCCGGTTTTCAAGAACGCTGAGTTTAGCCGGTTTCCTAGACCTATAATATTCTAATATAAAAAAGAAATTCACTAAACTTATCGAACTAACTTTTCATTGATGTATTTTTTCATCGAGATCCGATCCAAAAATCACGATGCCATTTTCTTGTTCCTGAATTGAATGGGCTTCTTCCATTTTTTTAGGTTTAGGCTCTACTCCGAGTAAGGATTCGCCCGATTTTGATTTGCACATATAGGACAAATGACCCCAATACCACGTCTCTTTTTTGCTATGACTTACCCCTTTTTTAATTCATTTCTTTCATGTCTTCCGCCAAATATTTGACATATTCATCATATTTAGCATTCCGTTGATTAACGTTTGAGATCGCTTTTCGAATAAAGGAATCGTTTATGATATAAGTAATAATCATAGATATATTACCAATTGGGTTTTTCTAAACGGAGCCTGGATACCTCATTTTATTGGTCCAGCCAAGACGACCATAAAATTGATTTCTTGCTAATATTAATCTGGATGCTTCCTCACGAAATAGATCTAATTGCACTTCATTGCATTTCACGCTACAAATTTTTGATAATTCAATCAATTTTTTGGGCGAAACAGAGGATATCTCGATCGGGGGAGAGAACGGGGAAATCCCATATGACCCAATAGATCTGACAAGTCGCACTATATGTCAACCCAAGATGGATGCTTGTCCCCGGGACTTCGATAAGGTACTTTTGGAACACCAATAGGCATAAAATGAAAGAAAAAAGAATTAAGTACTCTAGTTCACTTTGATGTGGAAGCGTAATAATGGGCTTCTTGTCTTAATACTAGTGGCCGTTATCTTAGTTTATACATAGATTGACGCAGTTCATAAAATAAAGGAAAATTCTTACGAATAAGTCTTTTGAATGATGACCAAATATGGATACATTCGCTCATAGAAAAGGGAATCAACCCCCATTGCGTATTGGTACTTATCGAGTATAGAATAGATCTGCTTCTCTTTTTTCCTACGAACCGAACTCTTCCATTATTACTAAAAGAATAGAACAAATATTAATATTAATCCCTTTTTCGAGATAATCCCCTGAAAAAAGGGGTACATAGCATAGTTTTTTTCAATGCAATAAAGTTACATAGTGTCTATTTTTTATTAATAAAGGGGTAGTCCCATGGGTTTGCCTTGGTATCGTGTTCATACCGTCGTATTGAATGATCCCGGTCGTTTGATTGCTGTCCATATAATGCATACAGCCCTGGTTGCGGGTTGGGCCGGTTCAATGGCTCTATATGAATTAGCTGTTTTTGATCCCTCCGATCCAGTTCTTGATCCAATGTGGAGACAAGGCATGTTCGTTATACCCTTCATGACTCGTTTAGGAATAACCGATTCATGGGGTGGTTGGAGTATTACAGGGGGGACAGTAACGAATCCGGGTATTTGGAGTTACGAAGGTGTAGCGGGGGCACATATTGTGTTTTCCGGATTGTGCTTCTTGGCAGCTATCTGGCATTGGGTGTATTGGGATCTAGCAATATTTGTTGATGACCGTACAGGAAAACGTTCTTTGGATTTGCCTAAAATCTTTGGAATTCATTTATTTCTCTCAGGAGTGGCTTGCTTTGGTTTTGGGACATTTCATGTAACAGGATTGTATGGTCCTGGAATATGGGTGTCTGATCCGTATGGACTAACTGGAAAGGTACAATCTGTAAATCCAGCATGGGGTGTGGAAGGTTTTGATCCTTTTGTTCCAGGAGGAATAGCCTCTCATCATATTGCGGCAGGGACATTGGGCATATTAGCAGGCTTATTCCATCTCAGCGTCCGCCCGCCACAACGCTTATACAAAGGATTACGTATGGGCAATATTGAAACCGTTCTTTCCAGCAGCATCGCTGCTGTCTTTTTTGCAGCGTTTGTTGTTGCTGGAACTATGTGGTATGGGTCAGCAACTACCCCCATCGAATTATTTGGTCCCACCCGTTATCAATGGGATCAGGGATACTTTCAGCAAGAAATATATCGAAGAGTCAGTGCTGGACTAGCCGAAAATCAAAGTTTATCAGAAGCTTGGTCTAAAATTCCTGAAAAATTAGCTTTTTATGATTACATCGGAAATAATCCTGCGAAAGGGGGATTATTCAGAGCGGGTTCAATGGATAACGGGGATGGAATAGCTGTCGGGTGGTTAGGACACCCTATATTTAGAGATAAAGAAGGGCGTGAACTTTTTGTACGTCGTATGCCTACTTTTTTTGAAACATTTCCAGTTGTTTTGGTAGACGGAGATGGAATTGTTAGAGCCGACGTTCCTTTTCGAAGGGCAGAATCGAAGTATAGTGTCGAACAAGTAGGTGTAACCGTTGAGTTCTATGGTGGCGAGCTGAATGGCGTGAGTTATAGTGATCCTGCTACTGTGAAAAAATATGCTAGACGTGCTCAATTGGGTGAAATTTTTGAATTAGATCGTGCTACTTTGAAATCCGATGGTGTTTTTCGTAGCAGCCCAAGGGGCTGGTTTACGTTTGGACACGCTTCATTTGCTCTGCTTTTCTTCTTCGGACACATTTGGCATGGTGCTAGAACCTTGTTCAGAGATGTTTTTGCTGGTATTGACCCGGATTTGGACGCTCAAGTGGAATTTGGAGTATTCCAAAAACTTGGAGATCCAACTACAAGAAGACAAGTAGTCTGATGCAGCATTGCTCTACTATTTTAGTTTCTCGCTTCTGCTTCTATTTTCGATTTGTGCTTTTTATTTAAAATAAGGTATAAGGTACTGGAGAAATATGGATTTAAATCGCCGCCCTTTTTGATTCTTTTTTTATTTAATCCGGGGGATGATCCCAAATAAACAGGTATGGAAGCTATAATTGGAAACCACGATCGAATTTATGGAAGCATTGGTTTATACATTCCTCTTAGTCTCGACTCTAGGGATCATTTTTTTCGCTATCTTTTTTCGAGAACCGCCTAAAGTTCCAACTAAAAAAACAAAATGATTTTTTTTTTATCTCAATTGAAGTAATGGGCCTCCCAATATCGGGAGGCCCGTTACTTCTACTTCAACTAGTCCCCGTGTTCCTCGAATGGATCTCTTAGTTGTTGAGAGGGTTGCCCAAAAGCAGTATATAAGGCGTACCCAGTAAAACTTACAAGTAACCCAGATATAGAGATGGCGACTAGGGTTGCTGTTTCCATTATTATAGAATTTCAAGACCACACTGGATCCATGATAAGATCGTTTATTTACAACGGAATGGTATACAAAGTCAACAGATCTCAATCAATACAAAATAGGATTTATGGCTACACAAACAGTTGAGGGTAGTTCTAGAGCTCGTCCAAAAAGAACTTCTGCAGGGGGCTTGTTGAAACCCTTGAATTCGGAATATGGTAAAGTAGCTCCTGGATGGGGAACTACTCCTTTGATGGGAGTCGCAATGGCTTTATTTGCGGTATTCCTATCTATTATTTTGGAGATTTATAATTCGTCCGTTTTACTGGACGGAATTTCACTGAATTAGAATGAAATTTACAAGAATCACAAAATACTACCTTTTAAATAAGCATTTAGGTATCGGATTTTGATTTTAGTTGATTGGTAGTTCGACCGCGAATTTTTTATTTCTGTATTTCCGGAATATGAGTGTGCGACTTGTTCGAATTGATCCTATTGATAGTACAGAGCATAGATCTGTCGTCTTGATCGAGATGGCTTTACTCCGTCGGATATTCATTCGAGTATCTGGAGCACGGAATATATGAAATAGATCACGAAGTATTCGAACTATGATTCATACTTAATATTCAGACCCCTTGGCCGGATTCAAAAAATTTTTCCAAAGACAAAATTTTCAATTGCAAGATTTTTCTTCTTTCAAATTCCCCATTTCTGCTTTTATTTTACTCAAAGCACAAACTTGAATAAATGATGATCCAAGGATTCTTACTCATGGAATCTTTGGACTTAGTTTGAAGGTTTTATTGAATCATCGTGGTTCTAGTATGAATCTGAGGTTTCAATTGATTCATAGGGTCTTAACAAGAAAATTCCTATCAATAATAAAGAAAACAAAAGTCAAGCTGCATTACATACAACTCAAAATAACAAATCAAAGAAAATGAAATAGGTAAATAGAAGATTCAAGAGGCCTGTAACGATCAACATAAAGATAAGCGCGTCGACTTGATTTTTTGGCATTCTAATTATAACCACAAAGAAAAGCTTTCTTATTTTGATTCTTTCGTATTTTTAGATAAGATTGAATCAAAAAATTAAGAAGTTTCCAATTTTCTATTCCATACCAGTATTGGGGTGGTTTTGTTTGAGCCGTACGAGATAAAATTCTCATATACGGTTCTCAGAGGGGAGTTCTCTTGGTTTACCTATCTCAATAAAGTCTACGATTGGTTCGAAGAACGTCTCGAGATTCAGGCGATTGCAGATGATATAACTAGTAAATACGTTCCTCCTCATGTCAACATATTTTATTGTCTGGGAGGAATTACGCTCACTTGTTTTTTAGTACAAGTAGCTACAGGGTTTGCTATGACTTTTTACTACCGCCCGACCGTTACTGAGGCTTTTGCCTCTGTTCAATACATAATGACGGAAGTTAACTTCGGGTGGTTAATTCGATCGGTTCATCGATGGTCGGCAAGTATG